AAAATGATTGAAGTTCTTCTATTTGGAATCGTGTTAGGTCTAATTCCTATTACTTTGGCAGGATTATTCGTAACTGCGTATTTACAATACAGACGCGGTGATCAGCTGGAGCTTTGATTGATTGAGTAACATTTCTTTTTTGATTTTGATTGACCTCCTCTCTACAGGAGGTCAAATTTTAATTGTAATTCAACTTCTTTAGTTAGTTTATTGTTATTCAATATAACAAAGAACACAATCACGCTCTGTAGGATTTGAACCTACGACATCGGGTTTTGGAGACCCGCGTTCTACCGAACTGAACTAAGAGCGCTTTCTTATGACAGAAGATATAACTGTAAGGAAAAAAATTCCTTTTGTACCCTTAATTCAATAAATACATCTTGCATGCATATAGTATGATAAAATGAAAATTTATGCCCAATTATAATCGATCTCAAATAATCCCTTGTTACTGCCCATAGGAGGAGTAATAGGTAGGGATGACAGGATTTGAACCCGTGACATTTTGTACCCAAAACAAACGCGCTACCAAGCTGCGCTACATCCCTTTTTTTCAATTGTCGTACAGTGTCATTGTACAAAAGCCCTGTCTTGTTTTCCACATCGTTATTTTCTCCTTTATCTATATAAAATCCATTTTCTTGCCATTTCTTCTTTATGCTTTCATATACATATAATAAACTATATACATCTGAAACGAAACCTAAGATAAAAAAAAAAGAATGGCTATTTATCGGTTCAGGGTATTTTTTTTTTCTGTTTTAGGGTAGGGGCGGGGGCAAGAAAATCCCACTACTGACTCATTGTACATAGACATCTTAGTTATAAATGTTGCATAAAAATACAAGTGATCCTTAATTTAGTTCCAGCATCTGATCATACATGTATTACAATAAAGAAGGAGGATTTTCAATGCGAGATATAAAAACATATCTCTCTGTGGCACCTGTGCTAAGTACTCTATGGTTTGGGTCTTTAGCAGGTTTATTGATAGAAATTAATCGTTTATTCCCGGATGCCTTGTCATTTCCTTTTTTTTAATTCTCGTTATTGATATGGGAAGAAATGAAGAAAATTAGAGATACAAAAAATTCTATGTGACTAATTCCCCCCCCCCTTTTTTTTTAGTTGTTTAGGATAGGAAGAAAAGAGAAAGAAAAAAAGGGGGTATTTAACCCCAGCGTGGGGTGGGTGGGTCTAATATCCAATTTGATTGGTAGAATAGAAATATGGGTCTAAGATAGGCATCACAAATATAAAATACGTAAATGAAATACTGTGATTAGACTAAGAACAATTGCTAGTTAGAAAAAGTTGTATTAGTTAATTATTACATTATAATGAATGTTTTCAAAAGCAAATTTTAGTGACTTCTATTGATTTTTAGATTTTATGTTCCTTTCTTCTTCTTCCAAAAATAGAAGAGTTGGGTCGATCCAAAGCAAAGGAGGTCCATGGCAAAAGGTAAAGATGTCAGAGTCATAGTTTTGTTGGAATGTACCAGTTGTGTCCGAAATGATGTCACTAAAGAATTTCCGGGCATTTCTAGATATATTACTAAAAAGAATCGACACAATACACCCAGTCGATTAGAATTAAAAAAATATTGTCGCTATTGTAAAAAGTATACAATTTTTGGGGAAGTAAAGAAATAGATCGAACAGAGCGTGTGGGCGATCCTCCTAATCCAAGGAGCAAGAAGCGGTTATATATTATATATATTAATAACATATATAAATATATAAAAAAAAATATATAACATATATAAATAAAATTTATAACATATATAAATATAGAAATAAAACCCTATCCTATTTCGGTCGGATCTTAAATGCATGAAGAAATAAGATTTTAGAGATAAGGAATAAACCATGGATAAATCCAAGCAATCTTTCCATAAACCCAAGCGATCTTTTCGTAGGCGTTTGCCCCCAATTGGATCGGGGGATCGAATTGATTATAGAAATATGAGTTTAATTAGTCGATTTATTAGTGAACAAGGAAAAATATTATCTAGACGAGTGAATAGATTAACCTTGAAACAACAACGATTAATTACTATTGCTATAAAACAAGCTCGTATTTTATCTTTGTTACCTTTTCTTAATAATGAGAGACAATTTGAAAGAACCGAGTCGATCTCTAGAGCTACTGGTCCTAGAACCAGAAATAAATAGGCATACCATACTCTTCAATTGGTTCAAAACTCCAATCTGAACTCAACATTGAAGTTTTTGAAAAAGACTAGAATCCGTATTTCATTATTGTGTTGTAATAAAAAAATGGGGAATAAAAAAATCCTTTTTTTTTATTGAAATGAAACATGTTCGTTCATTCATACTACTTATCTTATTATCTTATCTTAATTTATTTTTATTCTATCTTCCCGGAGTTTATTCTCCGGGGAATTTTGTTTCAACCATTCCTGTATATAATTTTATAATCTCTTTTATTTGGTAATCTTTTTGTAAATAATGCAAAGACAATTCTTATTTAATATAGCTATTTGCGCAGGTATTTTACGATTAAGAAGCAATTGCCTCTTGTACAGATTATGTATCAATCTACTATAACTATAGGAAACCTCGTTCTCACGAGTTACTGCATTTATCCGAGTGATCCACAAACGGCGAAAATCTCTCTTTTGCCTACCTCTATCTCTATAAGCGGAAACCAAAGCTCTCATTTTCTGTTGAGTAATAGTTCGAGTAAGTCTTGAATGAGCCCCTCGAAAGCTTGATGCAAATAAACGAATTTTTGTTCGGCGTCTCCGAGCTGTATATCCTCGTCTAACTCTGGTCATTTAATCAAATTAAACTTTGATGAATAACTAATTGATTTCTGTTCGTTCAGTCATTCTTTTTCCCCGGTTCAATTAATAACAAAACTGATTATTCCGATATATAAAATATAAATTCCAATGGCTTTTGCTACTATAACCTTCCCAACCACAATTTTTTATTTTATTTCTTTCAGTCAGGTATTTCGCTTGTGGAAATAATAAATTCGACCAATCCAATCAATAATAAAAAAAAATTGTATTGTAAATTGTAAAGTAAAAAATTTATAAATTATTTAAAATAAAAAAAAAAATAGTGGATTCCTTCGTTTCTATGGTTACTTCTTAAACGGTGAGGTCCTCTCTATACACCGGAGCTCTTTCTCCCATTCCATTTAATCAATGTTTTTGGTAACTTGTACAGTTCGCACTTTTTGGCTCTACCCATGAATTATACAGTAATAGGTCTTTTCACAACGAGAGCTATCCATACAGTGACGGCATTTAATTATGAAAGTTGGCTAGGTAGCTGACCCTGTTAGTCCGTTATTTCAAGAATAGGAGCATAATTGTTTTGCTTCTTAAATATTGTTTCCCCGCTTAATGGATAACCTTTTGCTACCAATGGAGAATTTATTTTCATCTCAAATCTAGGTGATTGGATTTGCACCAACAGAAACCATAAAATTCATACACAATCAATACAGGTAAGGTATATGATACATCTTTTTTTTAGTTTTATTTAGATAGTAGACACTATTCTTCCATTTTTCCATTCTATCTATTCATTGGTACTAGTCATTGATACCGGAACAATTGTATCATTTGTTCGAGCTCATGATCTAAACGAGTCGCACATACACCCTAGTACATGTTCCTCGACGCTGAGGGCATCCTCGAAGAGCGGGGGATTTCGTGACATTTCTGATTGGCTGTCTTGCATTTCTAATAAGTTGTTTAATAGTTGGCATCTTGAATCGTATATATATGATGGGATTATAATAGGCTGGTTTAGATCGATCTTAACCTGATGATTATGAATTTTTTCCCTTCAATTGAATGAATATTTGACTTGGGTAAAATAAAAATATTCAATATCAAATCGCGGAAAATTCAAATTACGGTTTGAAATGGAATCATGTATTTACATGGGATCCCCAGCATTTTCGACTGCTACAAGATCAATAATGCCATAAGCTTGGGCTTCTGTTGCTGACATAAAAACATCCCTTTCCATGTCTTCGGATACAACCCATAAAGGGTTGCCCGTTCTTTGTACATAAACCCTTGTGAGGGTTTCGCGAAGTTTCAGTAGTTCTTCTGCTTCCAGGATGAATTCCCCTGCCTGTGCCTCATAAAAAGAACTAGCAGGTTGGTGAATCATAACCCTGATTATATAACATCCATCATGAGCGGCTCCTCTATCTCACACGATTGGTCGAAGGAATAAAAATAACAATAATAAAAAGATAGAATTGAACAACCGTACAGGCATCTTTTGTACATTGCATACGGCTCCGCAATGGAATTGACCTTTTCCTTCCGTCCGCCAAAGAAAGGGACAAAGGTACTAGAAACAAATAGAGTCCATCCGATCCAGATCGTTGAATGATCCATTTACCACCCTTCCTTTCGTAGAAGTCAAAAATACTATGATGGTTCTGTTGCTTTATATATTTCTTATTTATCTCGTCTTTAATTTAGCAATCCCAAGGTTTTTCTGACCCGATCAGAAAAAAGATCTTTTTTTTTTTCTTTTTTATAACATTAATATCAGAAAGGCACTTCTGGTGTGTAAGAAAAATGGTTTGTGACGCTGAAACAGACCTCCGACGCATAAGATCAAATCGGAAATAACCTTTGTTTCATACTACTATTTCGATACATAATTTCATGTTATGAAAAAACAAAAAAGGTTTGTTCGTATCGAACTTAAAATGCCATGCTATTATTACTTATTATGCATGTTCTATATGGCGAAGGCATAGTCTTTTTTTTTTTCAAATAAAAAACTCATTGGCGCCAAGCGTGAGGGAATGCTAGACGTTTGGTAATTTCTCCTCCGACCAGAATGAAAGATCCCATTGAAGCGGCTAATCCCATGCATATTGTATGTACATCAGGTGGCACAAATTGCATAGTATCATAAATAGCTATTCCTGGTATTACCCATCCCCCGGGGGAGTTTATAAACAAATAAAGATCCTTAGTATCGTCCTCTATACTAAGATATACCATAAGACCAACAAGTTGATTCGAGATCTCGCTATCAACCTCTTGTCCTAAAAAAAGTAATCTTTCTCGATAAAGTCGGTTGATTAGGACAAAATTGTATCCTTTAGTAACCGTACATGCACCTTTGGGTGCATACGGTTCAAAAAAGCGAAAAAAAAAATCAATGTATCGATTCCAGTTCTATTTCTTTTTTTTTTTAACAAGGTTTTTCTCTAATGAAAGGACTTTTTCTTATATTATTTATTCTATTTTTCAATAAACTTCATAAGTTTTTGCTTCCTTCCCTAGAAAACCCTATCTAAAAAAAAAAAAAAAGAATTCAAAAAACTTATTATATTATTATTGAACAAACCTCTCATTGATGTATTGTTTCATCGAGATTCAAATCACGATGTCATTTTCTTGTTCCTAAATGGGCCCATTTCATTCTTTTAGGTTCATGTTCTACTCCGGGTAAATATCTATCCGAATTATATTTGCACATATAGAGCAAATTATGTCAGTGCCACCTTTTTGCTACGATTTTTTCAATTCTTTTCATACCTTCCGCCAAACTATTTGATATTTTTATTATACTATTCCGTTGATTGGTAGTTTGAGATAACCCCTAGGGGATAAAAATCCTTTATGATACAAGTGGTAATGGTACCTATATTACCAATTTGGTATTTTCTGAACGGAGCCTGAATATTTAATTTTATTGGTACAAGCCAACCATAAATTCTTCTAATTTAGATTATTGATCTTTAAAAAAATTTGATTTAATTGTACTTCGCGCTCCGAGTTTTTGAAGGTTCAATCAATCTTTCTTGGGCGAAACAGAGGATATCTCGATCGGGAGAGAGAACGGGTAAATCCCATATGACCCAATATGTCTGACAAGTCGCACTATACGTCAACCCAAACTGCATCTTCCTCTCCAGGACTCCGAAAAGGTACTTTTGGAACACCAATGGGCATAAAAAAAAATAAATTCAAGTAATTACTATATTTGACTTTGATGTGGAAACGTAACAATGAATTTCTTATTTTGTCCTCATAATTTTAATTTCTGTTTCTCCTATTTTATACATAGATTGGAGGGTTCATACAGAAATAGGGAATGAAAAAAATAAAGAAAAATTCTTATGAGGGGATCGTTCGAATAATCAACAAGTGTTTATGCATTCGTTTTCCAAAAATTAAACCAATTCCCCATTGCGTATTGTTACTTATCGGGTATAGAATAGATCTGCTTCTCTTTGTTCCTACGAACAGAAATTTTCCATTATTTCCAATGTAACGGAATAAATATTAACCCTTGTTCATAGATAATCTACTGAAAAAGGTTAGGTACATAGTATATATATTTTTGTTTTTTAGTCCAATGCGATAAAGTTACATAGTGTCTATTTATCTTTGATAAAGGGGTATTTCCATGGGTTTGCCTTGGTATCGTGTTCATACCGTTGTATTGAATGATCCCGGCCGGTTACTTTCTGTCCACATAATGCATACAGCTTTAGTTTCTGGTTGGGCCGGCTCAATGGCTCTATACGAATTAGCGGTTTTTGATCCTTCTGACCCCGTTCTTGATCCAATGTGGAGACAGGGTATGTTCGTTATACCCTTCATGACTCGTTTAGGAATAACCAATTCATGGGGTGGTTGGAGTATTACAGGGGGAACTATAACGAATCCGGGTCTTTGGAGTTACGAAGGTGTGGCAGGTGCACATATTGTGTTTTCCGGCTTGTGCTTCCTGGCGGCTATCTGGCATTGGGTGTATTGGGACCTAGAAATATTCTGTGATGAACGTACAGGAAAACCCTCTTTGGATTTGCCCAAGATTTTTGGAATTCATTTATTTCTTTCAGGGGTAGCTTGTTTTGGTTTTGGTGCATTTCATGTAACAGGCTTGTACGGTCCTGGAATATGGGTGTCCGATCCTTATGGACTAACTGGAAAAGTCCAACCTGTAAATCCAGCGTGGGGCGCGGAAGGTTTTGATCCTTTTGTTCCAGGAGGCATAGCTTCTCATCATATTGCCGCGGGGACATTAGGCATATTAGCAGGTCTATTCCATCTTAGTGTCCGTCCGCCTCAACGTCTATACAAAGGATTACGTATGGGAAATATTGAAACTGTCCTTTCCAGTAGTATCGCTGCTGTATTTTTTGCAGCTTTCGTTGTTGCTGGAACTATGTGGTATGGTTCAGCAACTACCCCGATTGAATTATTTGGCCCCACTCGTTATCAGTGGGATCAGGGATATTTTCAGCAAGAAATATATCGAAGAGTTGGCGCTGGACTAGCTGAAAATATGAGTTTATCGGAAGCTTGGTCGAAAATTCCCGAAAAATTAGCTTTTTATGATTACATTGGTAATAATCCGGCAAAGGGAGGATTATTCAGAGCGGGCTCAATGGACAATGGGGATGGAATAGCTGTTGGGTGGTTAGGACACCCTATCTTTAGAGATAAAGAAGGACACGAGCTTTTTG